GACTATAAGATATTCTATTTTTCCATAGAAATTTGTTCGCTCAAGAAAGACTCCAGAAGATATTGATCGTAAATAAGAAGACTGTTTACGAAGAAACAGGAATAGATATTCGCATTCATATACATAAGAATTATGTAGGAAACAAAAGAATCTTTTCTTTCTTTTTGAAAATACGTAAATGGATTTCTTTGAAGTAAAGAGACTATTCAAATTATGATATTCGTGGAAAAAAAATCGCAATAAATGCAAAGAAGGAACATCTTTGATCCAACATTGAAGGATTTGAACCAAGATTTCCAGATGGATGGGATGGGGTATTAGTAGATCTGACACATAATTTAAATGCGATAATTTATCCTCTAAAAAGGGAAATATTGAATGAATAGATCGTAAATTCTGAGATTTTGGTATTCTTTTTTCTTCAAGGGAAGATACTAATTGCGACGAGAATGGAATTTCCAGAATGACTCCAAAACCTTCTGATACCATTTGAGAAGAAAAATGAGAAGAAAAAGAATTCTTGTGCCCCCAAGATCCATTTTGGTTAGAATAATTCACCGAAGAAATCAAAGATTTCTGTTGATACATTCGAATAATTAAACGTTTCACAAGTACTAAACTAGATTTATTGTCATAACCTAGAAATTCCACAGGTTCGTAAAAAATCAAACTATTTAAGCTATGATAATGAGCAAGTGAGTAAATATACTCCTGAAGGAGTAGCGGATATAGGAAGTTTTGTTGCCGAAATCTATCTTTTTTCAATCTAAATATCCTTGTAATTTGTAATTCTGCTATTGAAATACATTTCTAATGTAACCAAAAAAGAGAGGCACTTCTTGTGTTATGAAATGATACATAGTGCAATATGGTCAGAACGGCGTATGCGTATGCTGTATGTAGTATATTGTTTCTCTTATACTAAAAGAGTATTTAGAAGAAAAGAGTCTAACTTATAACTATAATAACTATAAGAAAATAGAAGAAACTAGAATAATAAATTCTTCTATTATCCTAATAAATAATTCTAATAATATAGTCTATTATTAATATATATATATAGACTATGCACTGTCTATACTTATATATATATATATATATACTTTTCTACTGTACTTTACTTTGTAATGTACAAAACATAATGAGAATTTAATAAGTAAAAGATTCTATAAAAGTCAGAACAAATAAAGAATATATACCCCGGAGACAGAGAGCCCAATCTACAGATCTTTTTCCTTTCCCTTTCTATCCAATTTTGTTTTCTTTTCCTTTTTAATAGAACTATAATAAAATAACAATAAAAGAAAATCTAAAATAACAATAAGAAAAAGGGGTAAAAATCTTTTATTTTCGCAACCCAATCACTCTTTTGACTTTGGAAAAGATTCTTTTTTTATCACTTTATTCACTAGACCCGAAATACTTTACTGAACTTAAAAATTGTTATAAAAAGTTAAAAGCCGAGTACTCTACCGTTGAGTTAGCAACCCGAATCAATATTAGGTGTAGATATGATCGAAATAAAAAAAATCCAGCAAACTCATCCATTTTACTAATTTTACTAAAGTGAAGGAAAGATCCAATAGGGGAATGGGGATAAAAAGATCTATTTATATACGATCAAATTATATTTGTTTGAGACGCCATTGTCAATATGAATGGACTTTTTAGAAAACAAATTTCAAGAAATTATATAGAAATTTGTGTTGGATTAGCACAACATAAAGAAGAAATAATAACTTTGAGCGGAAAAAAATAAGGAATTAAGGAAAAGGTAAAGATAGAAAAGATAGCGGCTTTCTTTAATCAAAAAAAAGAAAGGTACAATACAAATACAAGAAGAACCCCCCTTGTTGGGGGGGTTCGACAAAAAGAAGCAAGAAAAAAATACGAATAAAAAAAAGAAGAATAAAAGAAGTATGAATAGAACAAAAAAAGAATAAACTTTGAATAAAGAATTACACAAAGTTAGTTACCCTATCCTTTTTTTATTCACGATTCTTGTTTTTACTTACTCTTTTATCAAAAGAAACTCGAAATTCTTTAAAGAATTCTGCCTTCCTTAAAATATCATAAACAGTTCCTGTGGGTTGAGCACCTTTTTCAAGGAAATATAAAATAGCAGGAACATTTGAATAAGTTTGATTCTTTATCGGATCATAAAAACCCACTTTTTGAAGATCTCTTCCTTCTCTTCGGGATCGAACATCAATTGCAACGATTCGATAGATGGCTCATTGGGATAGATGTAAATAAAAAATGCCCCCCTAGAAACGTATAGGAGGTTTTCTCCTCATACGGCTCAAGAAAAAATGATTCTAATTTCTAGAATTTCTATTTCTATCTATATAGATAGATAGGAATAAAAATGGATCCATAAAGAATTAGACTGTAATTTGAGCCTTTTTTCCTTCTTTACAGAAAAAGAAAATTCATTCGTACTCCTAACTCAAGTTGGGTAGTTTTGAAAGAGTTTGAAAGGAAATCCTTAGAATTTCTTGAGCTGTCTCTAACCTCTTTTTTTGTCTCCTTTCGGATCTATTTTTTTTTAATCATTCTGATCCAATTGTTGAGACTAGTTAAAATAGTGTTTCCTTGTTCCGGAATTTGTTGTCTTTGCTTTGCGCTTTGTGAAATCATTAGGTTTAGACATTACTTCGGTGATCCTTACTCCTTTTCAAAAAGGCAGCAACATACCTTTTGTTTTTTCTATGGAAAAGGGAAAAATAATACGAACGATTGATTCCTTTGTGATACACTCTTGATCGAAACAGTTTGAAAATTTCAACAAATTTGATTTCTTTTTCATTTCAAAAACTTGTTCAAATTTGAACCTCTCCGTTTATCTATATTTCTATATTGATGATCTATTTACAAAGTTGGTCTAACTTATTGATTGTCACTAACCCTAGATTATTCCCCCGATAAATAATGAATCAATCATTTTTGCTCGAGCTCCATCATATGCTATACCTTTCTATACCATTAGTATCTTTATTTAGCAACCCAAGACAAATTCAATTAGGTTCCTAGCAGAACAAACTATGTCGAGACAAGAGCATCTTCATTCGTATAGAAAATGGTGGATGTCAGAATCCACATCCAATCATGTCCTTCAAGTCGCACGTTGCTTTCTACCACATCGTTTCAAACGAAGTTTTACCATAACATCCCTCTAATTTTGATTTTCTTTGAAATTGGAACCGTATGTAATTGATTCAATATGGAATAATGAATAGTCATTGGTTGAACCGATACATAAAAATCTACACTTAAAAAGAAGTGTTTATCCGGAGATTTCACTTCCAATTACTCCATATTTTCTCATATGAATAATATCACATGAAAAAAAAATAAGTTTTAAGCAAACTTATTTACATCTTCAACAGATCTTTCGAGATTGTCCATCATAAAAGATCCTTCTTTTTCTTTTTTGAAAAGAAATTAGAAACCTCAAAAAAAGCCTTTGACTTTCATTTCATTTGAATGAAATGAAAAAGAAATCCCCATGAATGGATAAAAGTTTTTAGCCACTTTAACTAAATACTATACTAACTAATAACTATACTAAACTAAATATTTCATTTCAATATTCATAAATATTCAATTATTCAATTATAGAATAATCAGATAATCTTATTATTAAGAATATACAATATATATTAGAATTATGTATTTATGTATTAATATATTCTAATATGAATATTAATCATGAAGTATGAATATTTTCTCATTTTTTATTTATGAAATATGATTTCATGATAATAATATTATTATTTACTTATTATTTACCATCTCCAATTGAATCTGATTTTCATTTCATTTAAATCAGAGAGATAGTTTGAGAATAAAGTTTCTTTGTTTTCATTATTATGGAGTAGAAAAAGTCTCGTGTAAGGTAAGATCAAAGAGAAAATCAGAATCCTCGGATTCTGATCTTTTGGCATCCATCTCCATCATAGAAAACAAAGAATCGTTAACGAAAATAATCACGAATATTTAAGAATAAAATACTTTAGTAAAAAAGTAAAAAAAAAAAAAGATATGATTCTAAGAATCAATCTTAGAATTCAGTGTATCCAACATGAAACATAAAATTGTTGAATTCAATTTTCAATTTCAATTAGAGAAGAATCCTTCGTTTCTGATGCAAACGATCTGGGACGAAAGGATTCGAACCTCCGAGTAACGGGACCAAAACCCGTTGCCTTACCGCTTGGCCACGCCCCATTTTGATTTGGTATAAGAAAAACTAAGCTAAATATTGGTTATTCGTCAATAACCAACCAAAAGAAATATAGGACATGTTGTCGCTGGGATTCAACACAATAGATATAGAATCAAAAAGATTAATTGATCATTACTTAGAATTCAATTAAGATATTGTATGAAAATAGAATTCCTTGTATTCTTATTTGATTGGATAATGTAAGGAAGGATTCTTGATTGGGGAGAAGTCAAAGAAAAATCAGAATTTCTTTCTTTTATCTGCTTTTTTCTTTTAAAAAATCCCTCAGAAAAACAACTCAATCCAATCTGAGAATTTCTTATCATTTCAATTTCATTTTAATCTTTAAGAACAAGAAAAGAATATTTGTTATGTTTAATATCTTTAGTTTAATCTGTATCTGTCTTAACTCTACCCTTTATTCGAGTAGTTTTTTCTTCGCCAAATTGCCCGAGGCTTATGCCTTTTTCAATCCAATCGTAGACGTTATGCCGATTATCCCTTTACTCTTTTTTCTCTTAGCCTTTGTTTGGCAAGCTGCTGTAAGTTTTCGATAAAAAGGAAATCTCGATTCAATTCAGAATTTCTTCGATAAAAAAAAAAGATGAGATTTTTCTTCTTAAAATCAATAAGATCAGAAATAAGATTCAGATAAGTCTGGAAATTAGGAACCCTCGATTCAAAAAGCGATATTCTGATATTTTCTATTGTATATTATATTGAAATTGAATAAGGGAAGGGGGCGATGATCTTTAATAAGCTAATCAACTTATTTCTTCTTTTGTTCTGACCTTTCCTTTATAAGATTCCATACAATATCTAATTATAGATATGGATATGGCAAGAAATCTTTGGTAATGAAAAAATACGAATCTTATTACATTAGAATATTACATTAGAAAGAAATTCGTAAAAATAAATTGAAAAAAAAAACTTCCTTCTTTTTTCATCTTTAGAGCGTCATATCAAAATAGTGTATAGTGTGTGTCGTAAAATAGGTGATCTATTTCCTTAAAAAAAAAGATCTTATCTTGGAGATTTGTAATGCTTACTCTTAAACTATTCGTTTACACAGTAGTAATATTCTTTGTTTCTCTCTTCATCTTCGGATTCTTATCTAATGATCCGGGGCGTAATCCTGGGCGTGAAGAATAAAAAAAGAGATGAGATTCGTTTTTACTTTTTTTTTTCATAGGTATTTCATAGGTAAATGTAGAAATAAATGGAATAGATGCTAGATAAAGAGAAAAGATTCATAAAATAAAATAATCGAAATTTCTTCCGATTCTAAAATCTCAAGTTATCAGGGGGGGTCGGAGAGAGAGGGATTCGAACCCTCGGTACGAATAATTCGTACAACGGATTAGCAATCCGACGCTTTAGTCCACTCAGCCATCTCTCCCCATTCCAAATTGGAAATTTCCCATGTGATTTCACACGTGAAGTGAAGATTGAGAACAATTTTTCTTTTCTTCGAAACAGATTTCTCCAATAGAAAGAATACCTTACTTCTTTTGTACAAAAGGTTCATTTCCCCGGCCTGGTTAAGTATAAGTACTGGCCGGGCCAGTACTTCTTTTGTTCCAACGAAGAAAAAAACAAGAAGAGTAATTTTCATTGCCATTCCTAATTCTTAGAAATTAGATAAGATTCTAATAGATAGATTATCTTAGAAATTCTTTAAGAAATTATCTATATCTAGATTAATATAGAATATTCTATATATTCTATAATTCTATCTTAATATGAATATGATATATTCTATATTGAAATATGAAATTGAAATCTAAAATGTTAGAGATTCTATATCTATTCTTAGTATCTTCTAAGTAATTCTAGTAAATTAGAGTATAAATTAGAATATTTAGTCTTTATTCTTTATAGTAAAAGTGTTCTGTTCTAGTAATATCTAGTAATAGTATTAGAGTATAATAGTAATGTAATATAGTACTAATATTTTTCGTCTTTATTTTATTATTCTTAAGTATAAGATTCAGAAATTCATTAATGAAAAACGAATTTCATTATAAATGAAAGTTGAAGTTCAGTATTATATTCATCTTAATAATTCTAATTCACTTAAGAAATCTTAATAAGAAGGAAGTATTAAGAAAGAAAAGAAATAGATCTTAGAAATCTTATAAGAGAAAGAATCTCAAATAGAAAACACATATTTCTAAGATTTTAAATCTTTTACTTGTTCAAAGCAAAGGACAAGCTTGAAAGTTTGAGGCCCAATTTACCCGAATTCAGAAAATCTGGCGGTTCAAGTGAAGGGAAGTTTCAAAAAAAGAATACTTAAAACTTTAGTACACTATTTCAATTCTGTAAATTTGACTAAACTTTTTGCTATTCACCTATTCTTTTTTTCAATCCCGCGCCGCAGCAGAACAAAATACGTATTAATGCTGGAATTTTCATGATTCTGATGCTATCTTGACTACGTCTGATTACTTTGTTGGACAAATAGTCCATTCATATCCAATAATGAATATGTAGCGGGTATAGTTTAGTGGTAAAAGTGTGATTCGTTCTATTAACAACTTAAATAGTTAAGGGGTCTTTCCATTTTTTTCATATTCCGATCAAAAACTTTATTTCTTAAAAAGATTTCATCCTTTCCCCCTCAATAGGACATTTGAGGAAAGAATATACATTCTCACGATTTCTATCCAAAAGGCAATCAGAATCTTAATAAAAAATTTGGATTATGGAGTCGAGAAGCATAATTTTTTTGATTGGTTCAATTTTTCCAATTGAATGAGTATGAATAAAGGATCTATGGATGATAGTACAAAACTTTCAATCGTAACTAAATCTTCAATTTTTGCGCTGAAAAAGGGGGAGATTGAAGCCAAATAGCTAGAAAATGATGGTTTTGGTTTACTAGAACCCTCGGCTTCTTGTTTCAGCTCGGTAGAAACAAAATTATTTTCCTTAGGATCCCACGAGTAGAAAAGAAATAGGGAACGAAGTAACTAGACTAGAGACTAGAAAGATTTGATAGAATCCCCCTCTTCTAGAGGGATCATCTAAAAAGCAAGTAGCTTTAGATGCATTCGTAAAAAAAGCTGACATAGATGTTATGGATCTCATTTTTTCTCTGGTGGGAATACATAGATCTTCCATAAAGGAGCCGAATGAAACCAAAATCTCATGTTCGGTTTTGAATTAGAGATGTTAAAAATGATCAACCAACGTCGACTATAACCCCTAGCCTTCCAAGCTAACGATGCGGGTTCGATTCCCGCTACCCGCTATATATTCATTTC